AACCGACTTCTACAAGAGCTTTTCTTTTTCCATAGAAAAAAAGGTGTTCAAAAAGAGTTTCAGAAGATGTTGATCGTAAATGATAAAATTGGTTACAAAGAAAAATGAAGATGGATTCGTATTCACATACATAAGAATTATATATAAACAAGAATAATCTTTTATTCTTTTTTGAAACAATGGAACTTGATTTCTTTGGAGTTGGAATAATAAGACTATTCCAATTCTGATACTCATAGAGAAGGAAGCGTAATAAATGGAAAAAAGAGGCGTCTTTCAACCAGGAGCGAAGAGTTTGAACAACGATTTCTAGATGGATGGGGTAGGGTATTAGTATATCTGACACATAATTTAAATGTACAAAATTGTCTTCTAAAAACGGAAATAGTGAATGAATTGATCGTAAATTTTGAGATTTTCCTATTTCTTCTTTCCTTTCTAAGGAAGATACTAATCTTAGGGAAAAGGGAATTTCCCCAATAACTGCAAATCCCTCTGATATCATTTGCGAATCTAAAGTTTTGTTATGCCCCAACAATAGGTTTTGGTTTGACTCATTAGCAGAAATAAGCAAAGGATTCTGTTGAGACATTCGAGTAATTAAACGTTTCACCATTAGTGAACTGGATTTATTATCATAACCAAAATTGTCCACCAAAATGAATCTATTTAAAACATGATCATGAGCCAGTGCATAAATATACTCTTGAAAGATAAGCGGATATAGTAAGTCCTGTTTCAAAAATTTATCGAGTTCAAAATATCGTTGAAATTCCCCCATTTGAAATTAGATTTGAACCAAAGAAAAGATAGGCATAAGATACTTCTTGGATTATCAAATGATACATAGTGCGATACGGTCAAAACGTAGTATAATAATAAAATAATATATACCTCGGAGACAGGTAAGCTCATCAACGGACTCTCCATCCTCTTTTTTTTTCATCTAATAGGTTTATGTTCGTTATAGGATAACAAGATGGTTAGAAATCTTTTATTTTTTAAACCCAATCGCTCTTTTGATTTTGGAAAGAATTGAATTATCTTTATCAATATACTGCTTCTTTTACACATTCCTCTCCAATGCATAAATGGAGAATATCAACATAGTTAGGATTCATAAAAAAAGGATAATCCACTCATAGGCATAGGAGAAACCGTTCCCGCATCAGGCACTAATCCATTTTTAACGTCTATCTAATTAGATCGGGTAATCATTCAAAGTTAAGAACAGAAGCCGGTTGCTTTTTTGTTTCCCTATAATTAGAGCCAGAGGGCTCTATCCATTTATTCACTCGACCCAACTTTTAATTAATTTTGTTCCGCCCCGATCCAAGCCTTCAAACAAGTCTTTGTACCGATCCGGTAAGAATGCAATATTCTCAGAATTATCTATTGCTACGACATGCTATTTTTTCCATTCATTCCCTTTCAGGATCAGTCGTGGTCTTACAAACTCTACCGATGGTATGGACGAATCCCTTGCTTCATCCAAATGTGTAAACGATACTAGCCGCACTTAAAAGCCGAGTACTCTACCGTTGAGTTAGCAACCCAAAAATCTAAAAACAATAGGATGTGTAAATGTCAATACAGTAAAAAAATATAACTAAATTTGAGTGCCATTACACAATCAAAACATTTTATTTTAAACTAAGAATACAAAAAGAAATCTCAAAATTAAATAGCTTCTGAACTGAATATAAAAATGAAGAGATCAGATGCAAATATACTAAATTTGCATATAATTCGAATTTATAATAGATATAAATGTACAAGTGAATCAACCTCCCTTTCTTTTTTTTTCACTCCAATAAAAAATTATTGTATCACAGAGAATTCAACGAACCCATCAATTGAATGAAGTAAAATAAAAAACCGAACCTATGTCAAGAAAAGATTTATACTTATACACGATCAAATTATATTTGTTCGATACACTGTTGTCAATATAAATGTGAATACAAAAATGGAAATAATTAAAATATTCACTATAAGGACTGGTGTTGGATTGGCACTACATAGATGCAAAAAGGTGTAGATAGTAGATCAAGGAATAAAAAGTAGTAAAAAAAAATCCGAGTTCTTCAATCAATATAAGTTGAGCGAATAAACAAGTTTGATTCCGTGGTTATTATTATTTGTTAGTAGAGTTCCAATGAAAACCAGTCGATTGCAGATAATGTCATAATTTTAGATTTCGAGATCCAATTTCTTCATCTAGTCCCTCTATTTTGGGAATATCCCCCTTCGCTTTTTGTCGTTATATACCAATACCACTAGAACAGGGGATTCTATGGGAACAATACGAAAAGGCGGAGTTAGAGAAGTAGAGAAAAGCTTATACTCTTTATTTTTTATTTTCATTTTGTTTGATTAAAGGGAAGTTCCTTAAAAACCTCCGCCTTCTTTGAAATATCATGAACAGTTCCTGTAGGTTGAGCGCCTTTTTCAAGGAAATATAGAATAGCAGGAACATTTGAATAAGTTTGATTCTTTATCGGATCATAAAAACCAACTTTCCGGAGATCTCTCCCCTCTCTTCGGGATCGAACATCAATTGCAACGATTCGATAGACGGCTCATTGGGATAGATTAAAATACCCCCCCTAGAAACGTATAAGAGGTTTTCTCCTCGTACGGCTCGAGAAAATTATGTCTATGTATAAAATTAGAATGTCAAATAGATCCATAAAATCATCAAATCAATTAGACTATGATTAAAGATTTATTTCAATTTTTTTCATTTAGAAATGTAAAACAAAAAATTGTACTCATAACTCAAGTGGGATAACTCTCAAATAGCTCACAATCCCTAAGCTATTTCATTTTTTGAGTGGTCTCTAGCCCCCTTCTTGTCTCGTTTAGAATCTGTTTTATTCTTCATATTTAGTTGTTGAGACAATGAAAAATGGTGTTTCCTTGTTCCAGGATCCTTTATCTTTTGTTTGAATCATTGGGTTTAGACATTACTTCGGTGATCCTTAATCCTTATCAAAATGGCAGCAACATACCTTTTTTGTGATTTCGTTCTATCAAAGAATCATCAGAACGGTTGATTCACGCGTGTTCCACTTTTGATTGAAAAAGTTTTACCAAGTCCAACAAATTTGACTTTTTTTTTAGATTTCGATTTGAAACTTTCTAAAATGGAATCCTTTCAATTTCTATATAGAAGCTATATTTACGAAGTTGTTCAAACTTATTAATTGACACTAACCCTAGACCCTTACCCTTGAGAAATGACTCAATAGAAATGACTCAATACTTTCTACTCGAGCTCCATCATGTAACTATAATAACCCCTTTTTTACATTACAACCCAAGAAAAAACTGATGGGTTCTAGTCGAGCAGAACAAAGGATGTCGAGTCAAGAGCACTTCTATTCGTAATAAAATGGTGGATTATTACATCCACAGCTGATCATGTCCTTCAAGTCGCACGTTGCTTTCTACCACATCGTTTCAAACGAAGTTTTACCATAACATTCCTCTAGTTTGGAACTAGTATTTAATTGATTCAATTATGGAATCATGAATAGTCATTAGTGCGATCGCTAAATAATAAGAAATCTGTACTTTTGTCCTTCTATATCTATAATAGAATCTATAATAGAAATAGATATGAATGGGTAGTTAGTTTCTGAAAACGTCTCAGCACTAATTTTTAATTAAATCCCATAGGTAGCAAATAAAAGGAAGAACGGTCACTGCAAGTAATTTAATCCCGGATATTCAATAATTGACGATTCCAATTTAAGTGATCATAAGTTTTTTTTTTCACAAAATACAAAAAAAGGCCGTTGGTACGGAAATAGAATGATACCATGCATTGTATTTGACTTGAGGTTCCATAAGTTTTCTGTAACCTTCCTAGACCCCCCAAAAAAATCGAATTTAATAGAATGTATGAATAATCCCTCGCCTAAAATTTTACAACAATTTATAGAACTCTTAGACCCAAACAAAAAATGACAAAAAACTCGGTGCAAAGAAAACAGATCTGTTACATATGTAATTTACTTGATCGTTTGTTAATGAGATTCAGACAGATACATAGATATATGTATTTCAATTAAATATTAAAACGAAAATATATAGGATAGGGTACCGAAATTCATTTCAATAGGAATAGCAGAGAGGGATGGGCACAGGCATACAATGATAGTCTGTCCAACTTTTTTTATTCAAACTAGTGTGGTGTGGGGTCTATGTTCCTATCTGACCTAGATAACAAAACAACTAGATTAAGTAGATTAAGTTACATCTCTGTCTCATTCGAACGCAATTTAGTTTGATAAAACAATATTATTCTCTGAATCAGATAAGTAAAAATGATAAACAAGAATCATATTATAGCCACTACTCCACTCTTAAATTCAAATTAAAGATCTTAAAGAGAGTCTTGTTCAAAAAAGCAAAAGTTTTACGGATATGATATAATGGGTGCTCTGGGACGGAAGGATTCGAACCTCCGAATAGCGGGACCAAAACCCGTTGCCTTACCACTTGGCCACGCCCCATTTAAATTTCAATTCTGCACTAATAAACACTAATATGAGTGTTGGTTTTTCGTCAATTCCAATGCAAATACATATCTATGCACTATGTAGATATATATAATATAGAATTAAACTGGACTTGATTGATCATTACATATAATTTAATTAAGATATTGTATTGTATAAACGTATGATTTCTTATATTCTCTTTTTAGAATTGAAGGCTTTTGATTGGGTGAATGGGTTGAAAGTATTTTTTGGTCTACTTTACTTTCTTCATTATTTTTTGCCTTATATCAATAAGATATCAATAACTCAATCAAAATACAATTATCTCCAAGAAAAAAATATTTGTTATGCTTAATATTTTTAGCGGTATCTGTCTTAACTCTGCCCTTTATTTGAGTAGTTTTTTCTTGGCCAAATTACCCGAGGCCTACTCTTTTTTAAATCCAATTGTCGATTTTATGCCGGTCATACCTTTGCTGTTTTTTCTTTTAGCCTTTGTTTGGCAAGCTGCTGTAAGTTTTCGATGAAATTTTGAATTAAGTCTTAGAGTCTGAACCTTTAGTTGAAACATTGAAATTCTTTAATCACCCCATTTCTTCATTATGACCTTTTTCTTTTCTCGTCAAAGATCTTATATAGGATACCCCACAATTCGGTATTGCGGGTATTTCAAAATAAAATTCAAATTTTACTAAAGAAAAACCCTGTCTAAAAATTTAAAAAGTACTTCCTTTCATGGTGTCAAAATATGATATGTGATATAAAAATAAAAATGGATAATCTATTCTCTAAAAAAAAAAAAAAGATCTTGGAGATTGTGTAATGCTTACTCTCAAACTCTTCGTTTACACAGTAGTGATATTCTTTGTTTCTCTCTTCATCTTCGGATTCTTATCTAATGATCCAGGACGTAATCCTGGACGTGAAGAATAAGCATCAAATAATACTTTTACTTGATCGAAAGATAACTTAAATATCAAGCGATCCAGGGAAACGGAAAGAGAGGGATTCGAACCCTCGGTACGAATAACTCGTACAACGGATTAGCAATCCGACGCTTTAGTCCACTCAGCCATCTCTCCCAATTGAAAACGGATAATAACTATGTTACATTACATATAAAGTAAGGATTGAAATTATCTCTTTATCCTTATTAAAATTTAAATCGACTTATATCTTAAAAAGATAGTATAGTTTAGTCTAATTAATATCTCTATTTAATTCTAATTAAATTAGAATTAAAATAAAAGTTCTATAATTTATATAATTATATATATATCACGTTTATCAGCAATTCCAACTCTAAAGTACGGGCTCGCAAAATTATTTTATGATAAAAAAAAAAGAATACCTCGTTATTTTTGTCGGATAAGGGCTTTTCCATGGCCTGGCCGGGTCAGTACCTAGCCGGGCCTTTTTTTGTTCCACTGAATCATAATCATAGATAATTAGCTGAATTTAAAAATGTTATTGAAGCAACAACAATAAGAAATCTTAAATTATAAGGAGGATTCTTTCTATTCCTATGATAGGGAATTCAAGTATCATTTCTGATTTTTGATTATTTTTTTTTAGCACCCTTTTCTTAATCGCATTAAGTACCCAACAAAACACGTCAACACTTCATTTTTAATAATTCTTGTCTGATCCTGTATTGATTACATCCGATTCGACAAAAGATCCATTTATAGATAATAATCGCATTGTAGCGGGTATAGTTTAGTGGTAAAAGTGTGATTCGTTCTATATAACCCCTTACATAGTTAAGGGGTCCTTCGGTTTTCTTCATATTCCGATTCCGAAAAAAAAACTTTATTTCTTAAAAGGATTTAATTCTTTACCTCTCAATGACAGATTCGAGGAAGAATATACATTCTCGTGCTTTTTATATTTTATACAAGGATCAATTAGCAATTGAAAAATTGGATTATGAAATTACGAAACATAATTTTTTTTTGGATCACTACTTCCAATTGAATGAGTAAAAGGATCTATGGATGAAGAAAGCTTTTTTCTAATCGTAACTAAATCTTCAATTTTAGATTTGTTTTTTGTTTATAGATTATAGAGGGGAGATTGAAGCAAAATAGCTATTAAACGATGGCTTTGGTTTACTAGAGACATCGATATATTGTTTAGCTCGGTGGAAAGAAAATTCTTTTCCTCAGGATTCGTTCAAATAGAAATAGAGAACGAAGTAACTAGAAAGAGTGTTATAATCCTCCTCTTCTAGAGGGATCATCTAGAAAGCGAGTAGTTTAAAATGTATTCAGACAGTAAAGGCTGACATAGATGTTATGGGTCAATTTTTTTTCAGTTACGTCTTAAATCGGGGAAATTATCCATCTACCATAAAGGAGCCGAATGAAATAAAAGTTTCATGTTCGGTTTTGAATTAGAGACGTTAAAAATGATGAATCGACGTCGACTATAACCCCTAGCCTTCCAAGCTAACGATGCGGGTTCGATTCCCGCTACCCGCTTTCTCTTTTTATTATTTTTAAAATTCAATTCATAATTTCATCTTAATCTATCATTGAATTGAATACGTAATTGCCGAAATTTTCTCACATACAATCCGCTATTTATTTTTTTTTACGAACAAGAGATTCGAAGTAAAAAATACGAAAACAAATAGGAATGAAAGGCGTCCATTGTCTAATGGATAGGACATAGGTCTTCTAAACCTTTGGTATAGGTTCAAATCCTATTGGACGCAATTTTTTTCCATATATATAAATATATAAATATATAATATATATTTTTTTTGATTTCTATATTTCTATGTCAAGAAATATTTTTTTAATAATTTTCATTGAATCCGAGATACTTATATTTTATTTAATATATGAAATTATTTAATATTAAAATATTCTAAAATTAAAATAATATCTAATTAATCTAAAAAAAAAATCACCTTTTTTTTCGTTTAAAATTTTGAAAAATATAAAAGATATAAGAGTGATCCATTTTTTATGCTTGTTCCTGA